CCATGGCGTTACTCTACCACTGAGTTAAAAGGGCCCATTTTCTTCAATTCATGAATTAACCACTAGCTACTATAGAGTCTACTACATGTACCTATGTATGTACTACATGCACATATATACATGTATACATAAGGGCTCATTCAGGAACAAGAAAATGGATTTACCTAGGAAGTTTTAGTTATTTATATTTGAGAAATATCAATGCAATGAGTTGTTTCAGGGCCGCTCCTAATTGCTTTTATTGACCCATCCGGACGAGATTCACTTGATTGATTGATACATGTATCAATCCGATATAGATCCAAGATATTTCATCGAATCATGTGATGAAGGGATTCGACCCGTACCCTAAACCAAATTATTATAGAGAAAAGAATCTTTTCGATTATTTGTCGATCCCTTTCCAGATTTACGAGTTCTACATCATCCTTTTTGAATAAATCAAAAAAAAATTCTATCGTTTCTGAATTTCCTGGCTTAGCTTAGTGTTAGTGTGGGATAGGCATAGCTCATCTTAACGATGAACGAATCGACGAGTGGAAATTGAAGAAATGGAATGGGCTTTGCCTTTTTTCTGTCGGATAAATCACTCCCTGAAGGATCCTATACTCTGTCCATAGGATGGTTCATGAATCAACAACCCAAAAATGATATTCCATTCTTGTAAGCAAGAAAGATTCTTCAATCTAGTCATAGCATTGACAATTTCAAAAAACTGCTCATACTATGAGCATAGATAGTATGATGGCGATCGGGCAGGTATGCCCCTATCGTCTAGTGGTTCAGGACATCTCTCTTTCAAGGAGGCAGCGGGGATTCGACTTCCCCTGGGGGTAAGACGAAAGGGAGTTGACCATGGATTATCAATAAGCCTAGAATGGATTCTTCCTGGGTCGATGCCCGAGCGGTTAATGGGGACGGACTGTAAATTCGTTGGCGATATGTCTACGCTGGTTCAAATCCAGCTCGGCCCAATAATTCGCCGATCCATGAGGATGGTATAACCAATTTGTCCTCCATAAATACCTGATATATAGAAATAAAGAGTCCGTCCATTTTTTCTGCCCCTATTTATCTTATCCTGCGTGTTTTTGATCTTTTTAACGATATTAATAATAATCTTGTAAATAATTAACAAGAATCTGTAAATATAAGTGGAATAAAGAAAAAAAAAAAGAGTCCTTTTTTGTTTTTTCACTGAAAGATTGATTATCAATCGATTTGGCAATAAAAGAATCCACAGGATTACTAGTAATCCGCGTCACTCTCGCTATAGTCCATATCCGTGTAGATATCAGTATATCACTCGTCTTTCTGTTACAAGACGTTGATTTTCAATTAAATAGAATAGAAAGAAAGGGTTCGAATGAAATTATAAGAATATGTATGTATGCCGTACACCTCATTTCCCCGGGATTGTAGTTCAATTGGTCAGAGCACCGCCCTGTCAAGGCGGAAGCTGCGGGTTCGAGCCCCGTCAGTCCCGACCTAGAATCCGATGAATCCATCAACTCATCTTTCCGTTTTCTGTGAAGAGGGGGAGACAAGGAACAGGATTTAATCCCCTTTAATCCCCCAGGGGATCCTTATTTCTTTCGTGTTTTTCGTTTCGCATTTCTCATGGGAGAAATACGGGAATTTCAATTACTTCAACTAGTACCGATTGATGGGGGAGAGACGTATGTAGATTGATCAGTAGTATCGCCCTATTCAGGATTTCAAGAGAGACCGCACGGGTCTGTCTTTTTCGATTGCTCCTGATCCATGGAATAGAGTACCCATAGGTTTCCCGGGAGCACATACACAAATTGTATTCGTTTATTGTACGATATACAATTAACTTAATATAGATAGTTACTAGTTGCCCCGACAGAGTACTTTTAAGATTAAACCTACCACCCTTTTTTTTCTAGCTCCGATTTTGTGGAACCTAAATTACTGATTGAAAACAATTTCTCTATCTCATTAAAATTGCATACTTCATTTTTGATGTATGTGTCCCAGTTCCAATCCAAGGACAGAGGATACTAATAAAAGATCAAACAAAGATCTGCCCCTCTTGTTCTAGGGGGGGATGATCTTTTTGTTCCTTCATATTTTAATGGCCCCATCGAAGAAAAAACAAAATCAATAAATAAAATAGTGAATTTGTCGGAATATTATATTAGATCTTTTATACCGAACCAATCTTTATCACACTTCTCTGTCTTCCAAGAAGATTAGATCTTCACAAAAACTTCGTTTCGAACTTAACTCATTTCTTTTTTCATTTCATCCCTACCATTGGGGTTTGTGACCAATGGAACGGCGGTCGGATGATTGTATAAGGAAGACGGCAGGTTATAGAAAAGAAAGAGTGGAAATGATACATTCAATGGGATTCTTGATTGGACCAGGAATCCCATTTTGGATTCGGTATGGATAAAAGATCTTCCTATGTTATACTATTCAATTCTCGACGATGAATCAATTTGATAGATCAGATATTGTTATTCATGATATTGATACGATTCAGTATCATCAGGATGCAATCCATGCCATTGAATTTACAGGAGAAAGACTTATCATCTCTATGGGATTAGATCCCGAGTTATTGCGAAGCAAAAAAACGATGAGATTATGGAAGTCAATATTCTCGCATTTATTGCTACTGCGCTGTTCATTCTAGTTCCTACTGCTTTTTTACTTATCATCTACGTAAAAACAGTTAGTCAAAGTGATTAATTTGAATGAAACTTGACTTATTAGTTCTTAATCAACGATTGAAGAAAGGGATTCAAATTCCAAGTCTTAAATGAAATGATCGGGTTGGAGTCAGCAGTATATGAGATAGTATGGTAGAAAGGTTCATATAGTTCTTTCTACCACACTATCTATTATTGTAGAAAGATATGGGCTTGATATAAATCAATCCACAATATATACCTACATATCATATATATATGTACATGTAAATAGCACTCCAATTCTATTTCTTTGCTACATCAATTTGTATTGATCCCGATCAATCTGAAATAATCGAACGTCAACTCTTCTAATTCCTGGGTTTCTAATTATTTTCAATATGAATCTCCGGATCCATCGAAAGAATCAATGGAGGAAGAATAGTATGGGCATAGGCATATATTCTATAAAAGAAAACCAAGCCCTTTTTTTTAGCATTACGAAGAAGTAATTGATTGATCCGTTAACAGATGATCCAAAGAGTTCTATAGTAACTTCTTCGGATTTTGAAAAGGATGTGGTAGACCCCACCGATTTTTCATGCTTGAACCATGACATGAGGCGAGTCAATAAAGCATAAATAAGATTCCTAGGAGTATAAAACAAAACGGTAAGTACGCATACCCGCAAGATTTTATTATGTTATTCGTAATACCTCTTTTCTTTGGACAACGACTATGTCTATGTCGCCTCGGTAGAAAGTACATATCTACGTAATAGAAGAATGGCTTCTTCTTTGAACAGCAAAGAGAAGAGGGAAACAAATCAAAAAAAAAATAGGGGTTGGCTGCTCCTCATTGTAATATGCATAATTCTAGTAAGAGCCGGTTCCTCAAAATAGAATATTTAGCAAGAATTCGGTTGGAAAAATTTCCCATTGGGAATCCGGTCGTTGAAATATTTGTTTGATCAAAAGGTTCTTAGGATTCCAATAGAATTTATGAAGTGGAGATATTTTGATTTTAAAACGCCTTGCAGAACGATCTATTAAACAATTGATACAATTCGATTACTCAATTAGTAGTACCCCTAGAGTCCACTTCTTCCCCATACTACGAGTGAGAGGGAAAATGTAAAGACTACCATTAAAGCAGCCCAAGCGAGACTTACTATATCCATGTGAATTGTGTCCCCTATCTCTATGAATATAAAGGAATTATTCCATTATTGATCACTAATAATAGTGGAATCAATGGTGCAGAGTCAAAATGGGATTGTGACCTAACGTTATTGATGAACCAACCCAATGAATACACTCGTAACAAGTCCCTATATGATTTCTGGTGGAATCGGGAAGCACTAAGTACAAGCAAGATACGTAGTTACCTCCTTGGGAGTCTCAAGGGGATGTTACTAATGGAACATGTAGGAATAGTAAGGCCTATTGTTTGTTTTGTTGCCTTTCATAAACAAAAGTAGAAAAAAAAAATATACCATCAAGATAGATAACTATCTATCACATATCCCTATCTCCCATCTAAGCCTTACTGTCTCTACTTCTGTGAAACAATTGGAAGACGCCCTATTACATTTTTGGCAGGGTTACCCAAAAGAAATAATTTTTTTTTTTCTACTTTTATTCTATAAATATTCTATAAAAATAAAAGGCAATCGCCCATACAATATTAATATTAATTGAAAATTGAAAACCTGAGCACTCAGAGACTCTCGTAAGTTTGTCTGGATACAAAGTATCTTCAGTTCTTTCCACAACTCCTAATTTGATTCTCCATCAGTCTACCCAATCTAATTCAAGACTCAGTCAGTAAACACCAGTAGGGTGAGGTAATTAGGAAGTATTTAGAGTCCTTCTTATAATACCTACTTGGATCCTAGGAGCAAGGATTTACAGTCCCTTAGGAACCTTCCTTTGTATACACGGATTTACGGTCCCCGACTTTCGTAGTTCTGAATCTCACAATTGAATCTTACTATAGATTTGATTCGATTGATAAATCAAATCAATAGCCTGAGCGCATCAGTAATAAGTGAGTATTTCTTTATTCATATTGTATTGGTATGATACCGGTTTGGGCCACACCTGGATTTTTGAAGAAATAATTGAAAGTCTTTTATAGAACCCCCTCCCCTGATTCTTAAAATCCAGTATCGACAGTCCTCGCTCCTTACCTCTGCTTCTGCCGGGCAAGAATTTAGTGAGTTCTATTAGGAGGGTAAGAGATTCCGAGTCTTTTGTTAATCAGGCGACACCCGGATTTGAACTGGGGAAAAAGGATTTGCAGTCCCCCGCCTTACCACTCGGCCATGCCGCCAAA